GCTAGCGTAGCTTAATCAAAGCATATCACTGAAGATGTTAAGATGGACCCTAAAAAGTCCCGCAAGCACAAAAGTTTGGTCCTGACTTTGCTGTCAGCTTTAGCTTAATTTACACATGCAAGTATCCGCACCCCCGTGAGAATGCCCTACAGTTTCCTGCCTGGAAACAAGGAGCTGGTATCAGGCACACTCCTTTAGTAGCCCACAACACCTTGCTTAGCCACACCCTCAAGGGACTTCAGCAGTGATAAATATTAAGCCATAAGTGAAAACTTGACTTAGTTAAGGCTAAATAGGGCCGGTAAAACTCGTGCCAGCCACCGCGGTTATACGAGAGACCCAAGTTGACAGACAATCGGCGTAAAGAGTGGTTAAGTACTATATCTTACTAAAGCCAAACACCTTCAAAGCTGTTATACGCACCCGAAGGTTAGAAGCCCAATCACGAAAGTGGCTTTAAACTAACTGAACCCACGAAAGCTAGGGCACAAACTGGGATTAGATACCCCACTATGCCTAGCCCTAAACATTGATGATAACTTACAATTATTATCCGCCTGGGAACTACGAGCACCAGCTTAAAACCCAAAGGACTTGGCGGTGCTTTAGACCCACCTAGAGGAGCCTGTTCTAGAACCGATAACCCCCGTTCAACCTCACCCTTCCTTGTTCCTCCCGCCTATATACCACCGTCGTCAGCTTACCCTGTGAAGGGCTAATAGTAAGCAAAACTGGCAAAGCCCAAAACGTCAGGTCGAGGTGTAGCGCATGGAAGGGGAAGAAATGGGCTACATTCACTAACCCAGTGCACACGAATGACACCCTGAAACACGTGTCTGAAGGAGGATTTAGCAGTAAGTAGAAAATAGAGTGTTCTGCTGAAACTGGCCCTGAAGCGCGCACACACCGCCCGTCACTCTCCCCGAGCTAAGACTCTCAAGTAAATAAACAACTATAACTGCAAAGGGGAGGCAAGTCGTAACATGGTAAGTGTACCGGAAGGTGCACTTGGAAAAACAAGAGTATAGCTAAAATAGAATAGCATCTCCCTTACACTGAGAAGGCATTCGTGCAAATCGAATTACTCTTATGCCAAACAGCTAATCCAAAACCCAAAAAACAACAAACCCTTATAAATAACCCCAAAACCCCTAATAAAGCACCAAACAAACCATTTTTCCCCCTTAGTATAGGTGATAGAAAAGGACACTAGGAATGACAGAAAAAGTACCGCAAGGGAACGCTGAAAGAGAAATGAAACAACCCAGTTAAGCCAATAAAAGCAGAGATTCCACCTCGTACCTTTTGCATCATGATTTAGCCAGAAACAATGCAAGCAAAGTGAACTTTAGTTTGAAACCCCGAAACTAAGTGAGCTACTCCAAGACAGCCTATTAATAGGGCAAACCCGTCTCTGTGGCAAAAGAGTGGGAAGAACTTTGAGTAGAGGTGACAGACCTATCGAACTTAGTTATAGCTGGTTGCCCGAGAATTGGATAGAAGTTCAGCCTCTAAGCTTCTTTACTCCCCCGTCCTGACCCCACCAGACACCTAAGAAACTAAGAGAGTTAGTCAAGGGGGGTACAGCCCCCTTGACACAAGACACAACTTTACCAGGAGGGTAAAGATCATAATTAAACAAGGTAAAATGTCTCAGTGGGCCTAAAAGCAGCCACCCGAACAGAAAGCGTTAAAGCTCAGACATACCCGCCATCCTCAAATCCTGATAATCTTTTCTTAGCCCCCTAACCCTACCGGGCCTTCCCATGTACTCATGGGAGTGATTATGCTAATATGAGTAATAAGAGACCCCATCCTCTCTCCTAACATACGTGTAAATCGGAACGGACCCCCCACCGAAATTTAACGGCCCCAAACAAAGAGGGAACTGAATTAAAAATCCAACAACTAGAAAAACACTCAACCAACAACCGTTAACCCTACACTGGTATGCACCCACGGAAAGACTAAAAGAAAAAGAAGGAACTCGGCAAACACACTAGGCCTCGCCTGTTTACCAAAAACATCGCCTCTTGCAAAAATAACAAATAAGAGGTCCCGCCTGCCCTGTGACTATATGTTTAACGGCCGCGGTATTTTGACCGTGCGAAGGTAGCGCAATCACTTGTCTTTTAAATGGAGACCTGTATGAATGGCACAACGAGGGCTTAACTGTCTCCTTTTTCCAGTCAATGAAATTGATCTCCCCGTGCAGAAGCGGGGATGCTTACATAAGACGAGAAGACCCTATGGAGCTTTAGACACCAAAGCAGACCATGTTAATCACCCCTAAACAAAGGACTAAACAATATTGAACCCTGCCCTAATGTCTTCGGTTGGGGCGACCACGGAGAAATAAAAAACCCCCGCGTGGAACAGGGATACTATCCCCACAATCACGAGCCTCCGCTCTACAAAACAGAACTTCTGACCAACCAGATCCGGCAATGCCGACCAACGGACCAAGTTACCCTAGGGATAACAGCGCAATCCCCTTTTAGAGCCCATATCGACAAGGGGGTTTACGACCTCGATGTTGGATCAGGACATCCTAATGGTGCAGCCGCTATTAAGGGTTCGTTTGTTCAACGATTAAAGTCCTACGTGATCTGAGTTCAGACCGGAGTAATCCAGGTCAGTTTCTATCTATGACATGATCTTTTCTAGTACGAAAGGACCGAGAAGAAGGGGCCCCTACCCAAAGCACGCCCCATCCTCACCTAATGAACACAACTAAAACAGACAAAAGGACATACTTTTTTGACCAAAGAAAATGGCATGTTAAGGTGGCAGAGCCCGGCCACTGCAAAAGACCTAAGCCCTTTCCACAGAGGTTCAAGTCCTCTCCTTAACTATGATCTCAACATTCATCAATTATATTATTAACCCCTTAGCACTTATAGTGCCCGTTCTTTTAGCAGTTGCTTTCTTCACCCTAATTGAGCGAAAAGTCCTCGGCTATATACAAACACGAAAAGGACCAAATGTAGTAGGACCCTACGGCCTCCTCCAACCCATTGCAGACGGGGTAAAATTATTCATTAAAGAACCAGTACGCCCCTCTGCATCCTCCCAAGTTCTCTTTCTATTCACCCCCATACTAGCTCTTATTCTAGCCCTCACCCTTTGGTCCCCCATACCAACCCCCCACCCAATAGCCAACCTCAACCTTGGCATCCTCTTTATCCTAGCCATCTCCAGCCTCACAGTCTACTCACTCCTCGGGTCCGGATGGGCATCAAATTCAAAATACGCCCTAATCGGGGCCCTCCGAGCCGTGGCCCAAACCATTTCCTATGAAGTAAGCCTAGGACTCATTTTACTCAATGCAATTATCTTCACCGGTGGCTTTACCCTTCAAACCTTCAGCATTGCACAAGAAAACACCTGGCTACTATTCTCAGCATGACCACTAGCCTGAATGTGATTTATTTCTACCCTAGCAGAAACCAATCGTGCCCCCTTCGACCTGACAGAAGGAGAATCAGAGCTAGTATCAGGCTTCAACGTCGAATACGCAGCAGGTCCATTCGCACTGTTTTTTCTTGCAGAGTACGCCAACATCCTCCTCATAAGTACACTCACCACTATCCTATTTCTAGGACCCTCATTTTTCCTCTCTATCCCTGAACTCACCACAACAAATCTAATGGCAAAAACAGTAATAATCTCTATAATTTTCCTCTGAGCACGAGCCTCTTACCCTCGATTCCGGTACGACCAACTAATACACCTTATCTGAAAAAACTTTCTTCCACTCACACTAGCACTAGTTATTTGACATTTAGCCGTTCCCGTCGCATTTGCAGGATTACCCCCTCACCCCTAAGCCCAGGAGTTGTGCCTGAAGCAAAGGGCCACTTTGATAGAGTGAAATATGAAGGTTAAAGTCCTTCCAACTCCTTAGAAAGAGGGGGCTCGAACCCCACCTAAAGAGATCAAAACTCTTAGTGCTTCCACTACACTACTTCCTAGTAAGGTCAGCTAATTAAGCTCTCGGGCCCATACCCCGAACATGTTGGTTAAACTCCTTCCTTTACTAATGAACCCGATCCTAATGATCCCGTTAGTATTCGGACTTGGTCTAGGAACCACAATTGCATTCACAAGCTCACACTGATTAATCGCCTGAATAGGACTTGAAATCAGTACTATCGCCATCATTCCCCTAATAGCCAAACACCACCATCCACGGGCAATCGAAGCAGCAACCAAATATTTTTTAACCCAGGCTACAGGAGCTGCCTTACTATTGTTTGCAACAATAGTTAATGCCTGACTTTCAGGTGAATGAGACTTCTACCACGCACCCAGCCCCATCGCAGTCATTTTAGTTACCCTAGCCCTCGCCCTAAAAATAGGACTCGCACCATTGCACGCATGACTCCCCGAAGTCCTTCAGGGAGTTGACCTAATTACCGGCATAGTAATCTCCACATGACAAAAACTTGCACCCTTCGCCCTACTCATTCAAATCGAACCCTCCAATTCACACCTTCTAACATTCCTAGGGCTCACATCTACACTAGTAGGGGGCTGAGGGGGCCTAAACCAAACTCAACTCCGAAAAATCCTAGCCTACTCCTCCATCGCACACCTAGGATGAGTTGCCCTAGCCATACAGTTCTCCAAATCCCTTGCCCTACTAACACTCATAACATACATTGTAATAGCTGCCGCAGCATTCCTTGTATTCGACCACGCCCACTCAACTGACCTCACTACACTCGCTATGTCTGCAACCAAGAACCCCGTACTAACAGCCCTCACCCCCCTCATTCTATTTTCCCTGGGCGGCCTTCCCCCACTTACTGGGTTCTTCCCAAAATGAATAATTCTGCAAGTTATAGTAGAAAATAACTGTGCCCTTATAGCCACCATTGCTGCCCTTTCCTCTTTACTCAGTCTTTACGTCTACCTCCGTATCGCATATGCCATGGCCCTCACAATATCCCCCGGCACCATCACCTGCGCAATTTTCTGAGTACTACGACTGCCCCGACCATCACTTCACCTAGCAACCCTGACCATAGCCTCCACCGGGCTCCTTCCAATTGCTCCCGTACTAATCACCGTCCTTAACATTTAAGAGACTTAGGTTAACATTTTAGACCAAGAGCCTTCAAAGCCCTCAGCGGGAGTGAAAATCTCCCAGTCCCTGTAAGACTTGCGGAATATTACTCCACATCTACTGCATGCAAAACAGACACTTTAATTAAGCTAAAGCCTTACTAGACGAGCAGGCCTCGATCCTACAAGCTCTTAGTTAACAGCTAAGCGCCCAAACCAGCGGGCATTCATCTAGCTTTCCCCGCCTAAATATAAACAATAAAGGCGGGGAAAGCCCCGGCAGGCGCTAACCTGCCTCTTTAGATTTGCAATCTAACGTGATAACACCCCGGAGCTTGATAAGAAGAGGAATCAAACCTCTGTCTATGGGGCTACAATCCACCGCTTAAAACTCAGCCATCTTACCTATGGCAGTCACACGCTGATTTTTCTCAACCAACCACAAAGACATTGGCACCCTTTATTTAGTATTTGGTGCTTGAGCTGGAATAGTAGGAACGGCCCTGAGCCTCCTAATCCGAGCAGAATTAAGCCAACCAGGCGCCCTCCTCGGGGATGACCAAATTTATAATGTAATTGTTACAGCACACGCATTCGTAATAATTTTCTTTATAGTAATACCAATTATGATTGGTGGATTTGGAAATTGATTAATTCCACTAATGATCGGAGCTCCCGACATAGCATTCCCACGAATAAATAATATGAGCTTTTGGCTCCTACCCCCATCCTTCCTGCTTCTACTAGCATCTTCTGCAGTAGAGTCTGGTGCTGGCACAGGATGAACAGTATACCCTCCTCTAGCCGGCAATTTAGCACATGCAGGAGCATCTGTAGACCTAACCATTTTCTCCCTCCACCTCGCAGGTATTTCTTCAATTCTTGGAGCTATTAATTTTATTACAACAATTATTAATATGAAACCTCCTGCTATTTCTCAATATCAAACCCCCCTATTTGTATGAGCCGTACTAATTACTGCTGTCCTACTCCTTCTCTCACTTCCCGTTCTCGCCGCCGGAATTACAATGCTACTAACAGACCGTAATCTAAACACCACTTTCTTTGATCCGGCAGGGGGAGGAGACCCCATCCTATACCAACATTTATTCTGATTCTTCGGCCACCCAGAAGTATATATTCTTATCCTGCCAGGGTTTGGAATGATTTCCCACATTGTTGCCTACTATTCAGGCAAAAAAGAACCTTTTGGTTATATGGGCATGGTGTGAGCTATAATAGCAATTGGATTACTAGGATTTATCGTCTGAGCCCATCATATGTTCACAGTCGGCATGGATGTAGACACACGTGCTTACTTCACATCTGCCACTATAATTATTGCAATTCCTACTGGTGTAAAAGTCTTTAGCTGACTGGCCACTCTTCACGGAGGGTCCATCAAATGAGAGACCCCACTACTATGAGCCCTAGGCTTTATTTTCTTATTTACAGTAGGTGGACTAACAGGTATTGTTCTTGCCAACTCCTCTCTAGATATTGTCCTACATGATACGTACTATGTAGTAGCCCACTTCCACTACGTCCTATCTATGGGAGCCGTATTTGCTATTGTCGCCGCTTTCGTCCACTGATTCCCACTATTTTCCGGCTATACCCTACACAGCACCTGAACAAAAATTCACTTCGGTATTATGTTTGTTGGTGTAAACCTAACATTCTTCCCACAACACTTCCTTGGTTTAGCCGGAATGCCTCGGCGATATTCAGACTACCCAGACGCCTACACCCTATGAAACACAATTTCTTCTATTGGTTCTCTAATCTCTCTCGTAGCTGTAATTATGTTCTTGTTTATTATCTGAGAAGCATTCGCCGCTAAACGTGAAGTAATATCAGTTGAATTAACAGCAACTAACGTAGAGTGACTACACGGCTGCCCTCCACCCTATCATACATTTGAAGAACCTGCATACGTTCAAGTTCAACTAAACTATCAAAACCGAGAAAGGAGGGAATTGAACCCCCGTATGCTGGTTTCAAGCCAACTGCATAACCACTCTGCCACTTTCTTCATAAGACACTAGTAAAAATGAGTATTACACTGCTTTGTCAAGGCAAAGTTGCGGGTTAAAACCCCGCGTGTCTTACCCACTAATGGCACATCCCTCACAACTAGGATTTCAAGATGCAGCTTCACCTGTTATAGAAGAACTCCTTCACTTTCATGATCACGCCCTGATAATCGTTTTTCTAATTAGTACTCTAGTGCTTTATATCATTGTAGCTATAGTATCCACTAAACTAACCAATAAATACATTTTAGACTCCCAAGAAATTGAAATCATTTGAACAATTCTTCCTGCAATCATCCTAATTCTTATTGCACTACCATCCCTTCGAATCCTTTATCTTATAGACGAAATCAATGACCCTCACTTAACAATCAAAGCCATCGGCCACCAATGATACTGAAGCTACGAATACACTGACTATGAAGACCTTGGATTTGACTCATACATAATTCCCACACAAGACCTTGCCCCTGGACAATTTCGCCTTCTAGAAACAGACCATCGAATAGTAGTACCAATCGAATCACCTGTTCGAGTTTTAGTCTCAGCTGAAGACGTCCTTCACTCATGAGCAGTCCCAGCCCTAGGCGTTAAAATAGACGCAGTGCCTGGCCGACTAAACCAGACAGCCTTCATTGCATCACGACCAGGAGTGTTCTATGGACAATGCTCTGAAATCTGCGGAGCTAACCACAGCTTTATGCCTATCGTAGTTGAAGTAGTCCCACTAGAACATTTTGAAAACTGATCCTCCCTAATACTTGAAGACGCCTCGCCAAGAAGCTAAACAGGGACATTAGCGTTAGCCTTTTAAGCTAAAGATTGGTGACTCCCAACCACCCTTGGTGACATGCCCCAACTCAACCCAGCCCCTTGATTCGCCATTCTAGTCTTCTCTTGACTAGTATTCCTAACGGTTCTCCCCCCAAAAGTTCTAGCCCACTCCTCTCCAAATGAGCCGGTAGCCCAAAACACGGAAAAACTTAAAACAGAGCCCTGAACCTGATCATGACACTAAGCTTCTTCGACCAATTTATGAGCCCCTCGTACTTAGGAATCCCCTTAATCGTCCTCGCCCTAAGCCTCCCTTGAATCCTATACCCAACCCCCTCCTCCCGATGACTAAACAACCGCCTACTAACCCTTCAAAGCTGATTCATTAATCGATTTACCCAACAACTTCTCCTTCCCTTAAATACAGGAGGGCACAAATGAGCACTCATTTTTGCATCTCTGATACTATTCTTAATTACTCTTAACATGTTAGGACTACTCCCTTACACTTTTACACCTACTACACAGCTGTCCCTCAATATAGGCTTCGCAGTCCCACTCTGACTAGCTACAGTCATCATTGGTATGCGAAATCAACCAACCATTGCCCTAGGACACCTCCTGCCAGAAGGAACCCCAACCCCTTTAATTCCTGTTCTCATCATTATCGAAACAATTAGCCTATTCATTCGCCCACTAGCTTTAGGAGTACGACTTACTGCCAATCTCACAGCTGGCCACTTACTAATTCAACTAATCGCCACAGCTGCCTTCGTCCTTCTACCCTTAATACCCACCGTTGCAATCCTCACCGCAACACTCCTCTTCCTCCTAACCCTACTAGAAATTGCAGTTGCAATAATTCAAGCTTATGTATTTGTACTTCTATTAAGCCTATATCTACAAGAAAACGTATAATGGCCCATCAAGCACACGCATACCACATAGTCGACCCCAGCCCATGACCTTTAACAGGCGCAGTTGCCGCCCTACTAATGACATCAGGCCTCGCAATCTGATTCCACTTTCACTCTACGACACTCATAACCCTTGGAACAGCCCTACTGCTACTCACCATATACCAGTGATGACGAGACATCGTACGAGAGGGGACATTCCAAGGCCACCATACACCCCCCGTCCAAAAAGGCCTCCGCTACGGAATGATTCTGTTTATTACTTCAGAAGTCTTCTTCTTCCTAGGATTCTTCTGAGCTTTCTACCACTCTAGCCTCGCACCAACACCTGAATTAGGAGGGTGCTGACCACCTACAGGTATCACCACTCTTGACCCATTCGAAGTACCCCTTTTAAACACAGCCGTCCTGCTAGCCTCAGGGGTTACAGTTACCTGAGCCCACCACAGCATCATAGAAGGAGAACGAAAACAAGCAATTCAATCACTCTTACTAACTATTCTTCTAGGCTTCTACTTTACCTTTCTTCAAGGTATGGAATATTATGAAGCACCCTTTACAATTGCAGACGGAGTCTATGGCTCTACATTCTTTGTAGCAACTGGTTTCCACGGCCTCCATGTAATTATTGGCTCAACATTCCTGGCCGTTTGTCTACTACGACAAGTCCAATACCATTTTACGTCCGAACACCACTTTGGGTTCGAAGCAGCCGCCTGATACTGACATTTCGTAGACGTCGTTTGACTATTCCTCTATATCTCTATCTACTGATGAGGATCATAATCTTTCTAGTACTAAAGTTAGTATAAGTGACTTCCAATCACCTGGTCTTGGTTAAAATCCAAGGAAGGATAAATGAATCTTACAACAATAATCCTAATTTCCCTAGCATTAACCATTGTCCTTGCTATTGTCTCCTTCTGACTGCCTTTAATCGCCTCAGACCATGAAAAAGTCTCTCCCTACGAATGTGGGTTCGACCCCCTAGGGTCAGCCCGACTACCCTTCTCCCTACGATTCTTTTTAGTCGCCATTCTCTTCCTTCTTTTTGACCTAGAAATTGCCCTTCTTTTACCCCTCCCATGAGCAGACCAACTCACCTCCCCCCTCATGACCTTTTTCCTGGCCTCAGCCGTCCTAATCCTTCTTACTGTTGGCCTTATTTACGAATGGTTCCAAGGAGGATTAGAATGAGCCGAATAGGTAATTAGTTTAAAAAAAACATTTGATTTCGGCTCAAAAACTTGTGGTTAAAGTCCACAATTAACCTAATGTCCCCTCTCCTATTCGCCTTTTCATCTGCCTTCGTATTAGGCCTAATTGGCCTAGGATTTTACCGAACCCACCTCCTATCTGCCTTACTATGTCTGGAAGGTATAATGCTCTCCCTATTTATTGGCCTCTCTTTATGAACCCTTCATTTTAACTCTATTAACTCCTTAGCCACCCCTCTACTCCTACTCACATTTTCAGCTTGCGAAGCAAGCGTAGGCTTAGCCTTACTAGTAGCAATAGCCCGCACACACGGAAACGACCGAATTGCCGCCCTAAATCTCCTACAATGCTAAAAATTCTCATTCCAACCATCATGCTAGTTCCAACAACCTGACTTGTCCCCACCAAATGACTATGAACTTCCACCCTTACACATAGCCTACTTATCGCATTTGCTAGCCTATCATGACTAATCAACCCACTAGACACGGGATGATCCTGCCTTAACCTTTATATGGCTACCGACCCTCTATCCACCCCCTTACTAGTCCTTACATGCTGACTCCTTCCACTAATAATTCTTGCAAGCCAGAACCACATAGCATCCGAGCCCTCAGCACGACAACGAACATTCATCACCCTAATAACTTCACTTCAAATTTTTCTCATCATAGCCTTCAGTGCAACAGAACTTATAATGTTCTACATCATGTTTGAAGCCACTCTAATCCCCACACTAATTCTAATCACACGATGGGGCTCTCAAACAGAACGCTTGAATGCGGGTACTTACTTCTTGTTCTATACCCTAGCAGGGTCCCTCCCACTTTTAGTTGCCCTACTTGCACTCGAAAAAACCACAGGTACCCTCTCACTGCTAACACTTCAATACACTAACTACATTCACCTCACATCATACTCGGACAAACTATGGTGAGCCGCCTGCCTAGTAGGGTTCTTAGTTAAGATACCTCTATACGGAGTCCATATTTGACTTCCTAAAGCCCACGTAGAAGCACCGGTTGCAGGCTCAATAATCCTTGCCGCCGTTCTGCTAAAACTAGGAGGTTACGGGATAATACGAATCCTAACCGTCCTAGAACCTCTCACAAAAGAGCTAAGCTACCCATTTATTGCCCTCGCATTATGAGGTATCATCATAACCGGCTCCATCTGCCTGCGCCAGACAGATCTTAAATCACTAATTGCTTACTCCTCAGTAAGCCACATAGGCCTAGTAGTTGGAGGAATCCTAATCCAAACCCCATGAGGCTTTACCGGAGCACTAATTCTCATAATTGCACACGGCCTGACTTCCTCTGCCCTCTTCTGCCTGGCAAACACTAACTACGAACGAACACATAGCCGTACTATAGTCCTAGCGCGAGGGTTACAAATAGCCCTTCCTCTTATAGCAACATGATGATTCCTCGGATCCCTGGCTAACCTAGCTCTGCCCCCCTTACCAAACTTAATAGGAGAACTCATAATTATTACATCCCTCTTCAACTGATCATGATGAACACTTATTCTCACCGGGGTCGGAACCCTAATTACCGCAGGCTACTCACTCTACATATTCCTCATAACCCAACGAGGCCCCCTCCCAACACATCTTGCCAGCCTAGAGCCATCCCATTCACGAGAACACCTCCTTATGGCCCTACATCTAATCCCCTTAATACTACTCATCCTCAAACCTGAACTTATCTGAGGATGAACCTCTTGTGGGTATAGTTTAACAAAAACATTAGATTGTGATTCTAAAGAAAGAAGTTAAAATCTTCTTATCCACAGAGAGAGGCTCGCTAGCAACGAAGACTGCTAATCTCCGCCACCTTGGTTGAACCCCAGGGCTCACTCGCAACCCCGCTCCTAAAGGATAACAGCTCATCCGTTGGTCTTAGGAACCAAAAACTCTTGGTGCAAATCCAAGTAGCAGCTATGCACCCTACCGCACTAACTATAGCCTCAAGCTTGCTTATCATTTTTACATTGCTAGTATACCCTATTCTTTCCACCCTTAGTCCCCACCCCCAAGAGACTTCCTGGGCCCTAACTCATGTAAAAACATCAGTAAAATTAGCCTTCTTTGTTAGCCTCCTCCCTTTATTCCTATTCCTTAACGAAGGCGTAGAAACAATCGTAACCAACTGAAACTGAATAAACACCCTAACCTTTGACATCAATATTAGCTTCAAATTCGACCACTACTCCATTATCTTCACTCCTATCGCCCTATACGTGACCTGATCAATCCTTGAATTTGCATCCTGGTACATACACTCTGACCCGTACATAAATCGGTTCTTCAAATATCTTTTAATCTTTCTAGTCGCCATGATTATTCTAGTCACCGCCAACAACATATTCCAACTCTTCATCGGATGAGAAGGTGTAGGAATCATGTCATTCTTGCTGATCGGTTGATGATTCGGGCGAGCTGACGCTAACGCCGCCGCTCTACAAGCAGTCCTTTACAACCGAGTAGGAGATATTGGCCTTATCCTCGCAATAGCCTGAATTGCAACAAACCTCAACTCATGGGAAATACAACAAATCTTCTCAGCAGCCAAAGACATAGACCTAACCCTCCCCCTCCTTGGGCTTATCCTCGCTGCCACAGGAAAATCTGCCCAATTTGGACTTCACCCCTGACTTCCCTCCGCCATAGAAGGTCCTACTCCGGTATCTGCCCTACTGCACTCCAGCACAATGGTCGTCGCAGGGATCTTCCTCCTCATCCGAATGAGCCCTTTGATAGAAAACAACCAAACTGCTCTTACTACCTGCCTCTGCCTAGGAGCCCTAACCACTTTATTTACAGCTACTTGCGCCTTAACCCAAAATGATATCAAAAAAATCGTTGCTTTCTCCACATCCAGCCAATTAGGCCTAATAATAGTTACTATTGGACTTAACCAACCTCAACTTGCTTTCCTACACATCTGCACCCATGCCTTCTTCAAAGCAATACTTTTCCTATGCTCAGGCTCAATTATCCACAGCCTAAACGACGAACAAGACATCCGAAAGATAGGAGGTATACACCACCTCACACCATTTACATCATCCTGCCTCACCATCGGGAGTCTAGCACTAACAGGTACACCATTCCTAGCCGGATTCTTCTCTAAAGACGCAATTATTGAAGCATTAAACACATCTCACCTAAACGCCTGAGCCCTAACCCTTACCTTATTGGCTACTTCATTTACTGCAGTCTATAGTCTCCGCGTCGTCTTCTTCGTATCAATGGGGCATCCACGATTTAACTCATTATCACCAATCAACGAAAACAATCCAGCAGTTATCAACCCCATCAAACGACTAGCCTGAGGGAGCATCATCGCAGGCCTACTGATTACCTCTAACATTTTACCCCTAAAAACACCTGTAATATCAATACCGCCCCTCCTAAAGCTAGCTGCGCTAGCCGTCACAATTTTAGGCCTATTGACTGCCTTACAACTCGCCTCACTCGCCAGCAAACAACCAAAGCCCACACCCCAGCTAACTACACACCATTTCTCCAACATACTAGGCTTTTTCCCAATGATTATTCACCGTTTTACACCAAAACTAAGTCTTGCCCTAGGACAAACACTCGCCTACCAAACTGTAGACCAAACAGCCCTAGAAAAACTGGGCCCCACTGCAATCTCCTCTCTTAACCTCACACCTATCACAATAACAAGCGACACCCAAAAAGGCTCAGTTAAAATTTACTTTATATTACTCATTATAACCCTTGCTCTAACAACAGCAATCACACTAATATTTGTTGCCTAAACTGCCCGCACTACCCCTCGACTTAGCCCGCGCGTCAATTCCAACACTACAAGTAAAGTAAACAGTAATACCATCGCACCAATAACCAACACACCCCCTCCCGCAGAATATACTAATGAAACACCTCCTATATCCCCACTAAACACCGAAAATTCATTCACCTCATCTACAGAAAAAGAAAAAGCCCCATTTCATCCTGCCAAGTACATCACTGCAATCGAACACACCACCGAAAAATAAATAGTAAAAATTACCATAACAGACCGATTTCACCAACCTTCCGGATAAGGCTCAGCAGCAAGAGCCGCTGAATAAGCAAACACAACAAGCATCCCTCCCAAGTAAATTAGAAACAACACCAATGACAAAAACCCTCCCCCATGCCCCACCAACACACCACAACCCAGTCCTGCTACTATTACCAAACCTAACGCACCAAAATAAGGAGACGGATTAGAAGCAATCGCCACCATACCAAAAACCCAACCAAACAAAAGAAAGGCCATAATATATATCATAATTCTCGCCAGGATTTTAACCAGGACTAATGGCTTGAAAAACCACCGTTGTTATTCAACTACAAAAACCCCAATGGCAAGCCTACGCAAAGCCCACCCACTACTAAAAATTGCCAATGACGCATTAGTTGACCTCCCAGCCCCATCAAACATCTCAGTTTGATGAAACTTTGGCTCTCTTCTTGGTCTCTGCTTAATCGCCCAAATCCTCACAGGACTATTTTTAGCCATACACTACACATCTGATATTGCCACCGCCTTTTCTTCAGTTACCCATATCTGTCGAGACGTAAATTACGGCTGACTTATCCGCAACCTTCATGCCAACGGAGCATCATTCTTCTTCATCTGCATTTACCTCCACATTGGCCGAGGACTTTACTATGGTTCTTACCTTTACAAAGAAACATGAAACGTGGGGGTAGTCCTACTCCTTCTAGTAATAATAACTGCCTTCGTAGGCTATGTCCTCCCATGAGGACAAATGTCATTCTGAGGTGCTACCGTCATCACCAACCTCCTTTCCGCTGTCCCATACATTGGTAACATTTTAGTCCAATGAATCTGAGGGGGCTTCTCCGTCGACAATGCAACACTCACACGCTTCTTCGCCTTCCACTTCCTCCTCCCTTTCATCATTGCAGCTTTCACCATTATCCACCTACTCTTCCTACACGAAACTGGATCTAACAATCCTCTAGGACTAAACTCCGACGCAGACAAAATCTCATTCCACCCATACTTCTCATACAAAGATCTACTAGGATTTGCAATTGTTATTATTGCATTAACTTCACTAGCACTGTTCTCCCCCAATCTGCTTGGAGACCCAGACAACTTCACCCCCGCCAACCCACTAGTTACCCCTCCCCACATTAAACCTGAATGATACTTCCTATTTGCTTACGCTATTTTACGTTCCATCCCAAATAAACTAGGCGGAGTACTAGCATTACTTGCTTCTATTCTTGTACTTATAGTTGTCCCAATTCTTCACACTTCCAAACAACGAAGCCTCACTTTCCGACCACTCACGCAATTCCTATTCTGAACCCTAATCGCAAACGTAGCCATCCTAACCTGAATTGGAGGTATACCTGTCGAACACCCCTACATCATTATTGGCCAAATTGCTTCAGTCTTATACTTCTCTCTATTCCTGATCCTAGCCCCACTTACAGGATGACTAGAAAACAAGGCTCTTGAATGATCCTGCACTAGTAGCTCAGCTTTAGAGCGCCGGTCTTGTAAACCGGATGTCAGGGGTTAAAATCCCCTCTACTGCTCAAAAAGAAGGGACTTCAACCCCTACCGCTAACTCCCAAAGCTAGTATTCTTCATTAAACTACTTTTTGAAACTTCCAAAATTCTCACGCACATTAAATTACTGTTTACATACATTCATAATAACATCAACACGATTGATACGCTTTTTATTAGACATATTGCTATTACGAACTATTCATATGTACATTATACATAATTGGTTTATTAGACATTAAATTGATGTATTTAGTAATGATTATTATATCTTTGACATACAAGCTTGCTTTATACTCTGTTTTAACTCAATAAGAAATCACCATTATATTTGTACCTAATGATAGTTATTCTTGAAAGTCAGTGGACAAATATGTTATTGTTGTGCAGATTTAGGTGTTTGTAGCATTTGGTTCCTATTTCAGGTATAAATTATTATACGGTCCACATTGCCTGTTCGAAGTTGCATGAATTAATGGTGATGTACATGAATGAGAGACTTACCATGCCGAGCATTATCTCCAGAGTGCGGTAATTTAATTTTTTCTTTTATCCTTTCATTTTGCATCTCATAGTGCAAGGTTAAAATGTGATATAAGCTTGTACATGTATTTATTGGTGTAATGTAAATATATTCAATGTAGTGAAACATGCAAATGTTTGATGAACATAACTGATATCACGGACATAAATGATACTTTTAAATTACACCCCTGGAGCAATATTGTTAGGCGAAAACCCCCCCTACCCCCCAGACATCCTAAGGTCACTAATACTCCTGAAAACCCCCCGGAAACAGGAAAACCTCTAGTGGTGTCTTCTACCCAATGTGTGTCCATTTACACTATTAAAAAAAT